AATAAGTTAAACGTAAAGTAAAGTGAAAAGTTTTAGTTTATTTTCTTAAGTTTACTCTTGGCTCTAAAATCAACAATAGAAGAAACGATCAAAATCGAAACTAGGACATACTAATTTTAAACGAGTTTCATTGTTGAATGAAGTTATACGATTCATCTCGTATGATTTGTTTATCAAAAAGTTTCTCAATGAATGGGTTGATTAAAAAATTCCAGATGGGTAGATGTTACAGATGATGCATTTTTTCATTTTATCTACTTATTACTTTCGCTTTCTTCGTGCCGTCTATAATGATAGATGACTAACAAACCTTCAATTGAACTTATTATTCTTTCAATTGGTATTTTGGGGTATCCTCCTAGTTTGGCAAATTGAAACTTAGGTAAGTGCTTTCTAAACATATGTATAAAAAACTTATTTAATTTAGCTCCTTAATGCTTACTATAACTAGTTATTTTGGCTTTCTACTAGCAGCTTTAACTATAACCTCAGCTCTATTTATTGGGTTGAGCAAAATCCGACTTATTTAATAATAAAATGAATATTTGAACTCAGCAATTCATAAAACGCAATCCTTATGTGATATTTTGCTTATTCGATAATTACGTATTGTCCCAATTATCAATTGGCGGTCATTGAGATTCATATTAATTCGTATTAATATTTAGGTATAGATATTCTTTTTTTTCTTTCAAACAAATTGAAATGATTGAAGTTTTTCTATTTGGAATCGTGTTAGGTCTAATTCCTATTACTTTGGCTGGATTATTTGTAACTGCATATTTACAATACAGACGCGGTGATCAGTTAGACCTTTGATTATTTGATTAATTAATATCTCTTTTTTTGATTGACCTCCTCCTTTCTTTTTTTACTAGACAGGAGGTCAAATTCCTATTGCTGTGCAAATTACTGAATGGAGATCTATCTCAGTCTAATTTTGTCCTGAGACTAAAGAATCACGCTCTGTAGGATTTGAACCTACGACATCGGGTTTTGGAGACCCGCGTTCTACCGAACTGAACTAAGAGCGCTTTCTTATCCGAATAGACTCGAAAAAGGGTCTTTATGAATAGTATCATAAAAATGAAAGATTCTGTTTGATTTGAATCGATCTCAGGTGATCCACCATTACTGCTACTTTGAGCAGTAATGACTAGGGATGACAGGATTTGAACCTGTGACATTTTGTACCCAAAACAAACGCGCTACCAAGCTGCGCCACATCCCTTGGATTGTTCTACAGTGTCATTCTATAGAATTACTATTCTATTTTCCACATGGTTATTTCTGATATACGATATACATAGTACAATGAAATTTCACTTAAGGATTAGGTATGTAATTTTAACTGGTCCTTAACTACATATGCGTCTGATCATATATGTATTATCTTTATTTTCATTTTATGTATTACAATAAATAAAACTAAAAGGGGGTTTTTCAATGCGAGATTTCAAAACATATCTCTCCGTGGCACCAGTACTAAGTACACTTTGGTTCGGGGCTTTAGCAGGTCTATTGATAGAGATTAATCGTTTTTTTCCGGATGCGTTAACATTCCCCTTTTTTTAATTTTTAATTATAGTTGAAGATTCAAGATACAATCAAATATCTGTGACTAACCGCTCTTCTCCTCTTTTCTCTTTTTTACCTTTTGTCAAATCGAATAAGGAAGGAAAGAGAAAAAATCAAATAAAAGTGGATTCAACATCTGCGCGACTTGAGTTCAAGTTTGAATTTTCGAATTCAAATTTCATGTAAATGAATATTAATCATAGAGAGATGGGTTAGAATCGAAACTGCGCAGAATAGAAAGAAAAGGTATTCCAAGATATTTAAATCAAACCTATACTGTACTTCGATTTGAAATAGAGTTTAGAAATTTTTGTATTACTTATTATTTTAATATGACTTTGATTTACTATAGTTGTTTTAAGTTGTTATAATTGGATTGAAAGTTATTAACTTCTATTTGTTCCTGCGTAACTAAAAAATAGGAACAAATAGAAAGGAAAGAAGGATTCGAAGGGTAAAGATGTACCAGTAACGGTGATTTTGCAATGTAACAGTTGTGTTCGAAAAAGTGTTATTCTATAGGATATCGACGGTCATTTCCAGATATATTACTCAACCGAACTGGCACAACGCGGCTAATCGATTAGAACTGTGCGCTTATTGTTACAAGCATACCATTCACGAAGCCATAAAGAAATAGTTAGATTTTCGTTTTTAATTAGATAATTTGAGTAGCTTTAACTTTAAAATGAAGTAAAATTAATAAATAAGAAATAGGATTTTCGAGATACGGAATAAACAAAAACAAACAAATCATGGATAAATCCAAGCGACCCTTTCTTAAATCCAAGCGACCATCTTTTCGTAGGCGTTTGCCCCCGATTCAATCGGGGGATCGAATTGATTATAGAAACATGAGTTTAATTAGTCGATTTATTAGTGAACAAGGAAAAATATTATCTAGAAGGGTGAATAAATTGACTTTGAAACAACAACGATTAATAACTATTGCTATAAAACAAGCTCGTATTTTATCTTTGTTACCTTTTCTGAATAATGAGAAACAATTTGAAAGAACCGACGAGCCGATTGCTAGACCTGCTAGTCTTCGAACCAGAAATAAATCGACTTAATCTTTCTTGACTTGACTCATCATACGTCAAACGCAGATTAGTGCTTTTTCGACGATCTAGATTTGATTATCTATCGTGTGGTAAGAAAAAAACAAATCTTAGAAAGCTTTTTTTATTGAATGCGTTCATTTATTTTGACTACTTTAATTTTAATCATATTTTATCAAATCATATTTTATCATAGGAATTTGGATTCTACCTTCCCGGGGAAGAAACTCCGGGAAACTCCGTTTAAATGAGTTCGGTAGATTTTTGATAATCTACTTCTTTTATTATCTCATTCGAAATCATGGAAAGACAATTCCTATTTAATATAGCTATTTGTGCAAGTATTTTACGATTAAGAAGTAACTGCCTCTTGTGCAGATTATGTATAAATTTACTATAACTATAGGATACAAACCTTTCGCGAATTGCTGCGTTTATCCGAATGATCCATAAACGACGAAAATTTCTTTTTTTACTATCCCGATCCCGATGAGCCGAAACTAAAGCTCTTATTTTCTGTTGAGTCATAGTTCGAGTAAGTCTTGAATGGGCCCCCCTAAAGCTTGACGCAAATAAACGAATTTTTGTTCTACGTCTCCGAGCTATATATCCCCGTCTAATTCTAGTCATTAAATAGATGAAACTTTGACAAATAACTAATTGATTTCTTTTCTTTCAGTTAGTCTTTTACCCTTTCCTAATTTAGTAATAACAAAACGGATGTTTCCAATGTATAAACTAAAAATTCCACTGGCTTTGGCTGCTATAACCTTCCCAACCACGATTTTTTTGTTTTTTTAGGCATTTCACTGCGCAATAAGAAATTGTATTCTGCGATAAGTGTAAAAAATAGATTAAATAAAAACTATAAATGGATAAAGATAAAGAAATCGTGGGTTCCATCGTTTCTATGGTGACTTCTTAAACGCTGAGGTCTTCTCTATACACCGGAGCCTTTCCTTTATTTAATCAACATTATTAGTAACTTGTATAGTTCATCCTTTTTGGCTCTACCTATGAATTATCTAGTAATAGGTCTTTCACAACGAGATCTATCTATACAGTAACGGTATTTAATTATGAAAATTAGCTGGGTAGCTGACCCTCTTATTCCGTTCTTGCCAGAGTGGGAACCCAATCTTTATTTCAAATAAGCTTTCCTCCGCTTAATGGATAATCATCTGTTATCAATGGAAAATTGCTTCTCATATTGTGATTGGATTTGGACCGAGAGAAACCATAAAATTCATCTATAATCCAACGGGGGAGAGGTTTTATTATTTTTTAAAATACTTTTTAAAATAGTTAATGTAGTCCCTGCTTCTGGTATTGATGATTGATACTGGAAATGGCTTTTGTGCCAGATCATGATATAATCGAAACGAGTCGCGCATACACCCGAGTACATGTTCCTCGACGCTGAGGGCATCCCCGAAGAGCGGGGGATTTCGTGACCTTTCTGATTGGCTGTCTTGTATTTCTAATAAGTTGTTTAATAGTTGGCATACTAAATTGTATACATAATGTACTGGTTTAGATTGATCCTAACCGAATGATTCTGAATTTCTTTAAATAAACTCAGAGATAAAATCGCAAATCATAGATTTGCGTGAAATTCATGTTATTTTCATTCAACCGCTACAAGATCGACAATTCCATAAATTTGTGCTTCTGTTGCAGACATAAAAATATCTCTTTCCATGTCTTCAGATACAACCCATAAGGGTTTGCCTGTTCTTTGTACATAAACCCTTGCGAGGGTTTCGCGCAGTTTTAGCAGTTCTTCCGCTTCCAGGATAAATTCTCCCGTTTGTGCCTCATAAAACGAACTGGCAGGTTGATGAATCATTACCCTGATGATATAACTATAACATAATAAAAAGTCCCTCTATCTGGCGGAATGCTGATGAAGTGACGAGAAAAGAAATAATAGAAAAAGATAGAATTAAATAACCGTACGGGCATCTTTTGTACATTGCATACGGCTCTACACTCAAATTGACCGACCCTTCGCTGCCATTGAAGAAAGAGACGACTATATTAAACCCAGACAGTCAAATGATCAAAATGCCACCCTTCTTTTTTTTTTTGAATATTTTCTATTTAAAATACTATAAAATAATAAAATAAAAAGAAAAAAATACTATAAAAATACTATGATGGCTCCGTTGCCTTAACTTACTATATTAATTATTTGTTTTGTCTGTAATTCAGCAATCCCAAAGTTTCTTTTTGATCCAATCCAATCAAATAAAAATAAGTCAAAATCTTATTTTTTGCTACTCTTTACATAATAGAAATAGGGGTAATGTTAAGAGCCAAAAACAAAAGAGCTTGTGACGCTGAACTGGACGTCCGATAAATAAACTAAGACAAAATCGGAAATATCCTTTATATCATACTACCCTCTCGATACATAATCTAATTTGTTGACAATGCAAAATTTTATTTATTATATCGAATTCGAAGTGCCATGCTACTATTACTTAATAGTCGATTATTACTTACTATTCATATTTCATAGGGCGAAGGCATAGTCTTCTTTTTTGTTTTTTCTCTCAAAAAACCCATTGGCGCCAAGCGTGCGGGAATGCTAAACGTTTGGTAATTTCTCCCCCGACCAGGATAAAAGATCCCATTGAGGCGGCTAACCCCATGCATATTGTGTGGACATCTGGGCGCACAAATTGCATAGTATCATAAATAGCTACTCCAGGTATTACCCAGCCCCCAGGAGAGTTTATAAACAAATACAGATCTTTAGTATCATCTTCGATACTGAGATATATCATAAGACCAATAAGTTGATTTGAGATCTCGCTATCAACCGCTTGGCCTAAAAAAAGTAATCTTTCTCGATAAAGTCGGTTGATTAGGGTCCAAGTGTATCCCTTAGAAACCGTACATGCACCTTTTGATGCATACGGTTCAAAACAAATTGCGAAAATCAAAAAGGATCAATGTAATCAATGTAGAGATTCCAGCCCTCTTTCTTTTCTGATAACAGGTTCTTTCTGTCTTCTAACGAAAGGGTTTTTCTTCTTCAATAGATACGAGACTACTTTAGTTGAATTTTTAGTTTTGACTAATTCTTATCTATATTTAAATATAGATAAGAATTAATTTATTAACCAAATCTATATAGATTATAGAAAAGAAATTATCAAAAAATAAAAACGTCACTAAACTCATTGAATTAATTTCTCTGAATTAACTTCTCATTGATGTATTGTTTCATCGAAATTCAATACAAATCACGATGGTATTTTCTTGTTACTGATTGGGTCTGTTTCAGCTTTTTAGGTTTATGCTCTACTCTGGGTAAAGATTTGACCGAGTTTTATTTGTACATATAGGACAAAGGTCTTCATTACCACTTCTTTTTATTATGACTTTTTGCCCCTTGTCTTGTAATGTATTTCATACCTTCTTATAAATTAAATAGTTAGATAAATTAAATAGTTAGAACCACTACCTCGCTTGACAAATAAGCCAAATAGGAATCCTTTAGTCTAAAACTAGGAATCGTAGATATATTCTATTACCAATCAATTGGGTTTTTCTAAACAGAGCCTGGATACTTCAGTTTTTAGTCCAACCAAATCAACCATAAATTAATAAATTATTCATTACGAAATTATTCGAAGCAATGTAATATTAATCCCCTAAAATCGATCTAAATCTAATTGAACTTTGAACTTCACGCTCCAAATTTCTGAGTATTCGCTGAACCTTTCTTGGGCGAAACAGAGGATATCTCGCTCGGTGGAGAAAACGGGAAAATACCATATGACCCAATATGTCTGACAAGTCGCACTATACGTCAACCCAAGATGCATCTTCCTCTCCAGGACTTCGAAAGGGTACTTTTGGAACACCAATAGGCATTAAATGAAAGAAAAAAGAACTAAGTACTGTATTTCACTTTGATGGGGAAACGTAACAAAATGAGTTTATTGTTTTTATAATATAATATAAATTTATCTCGTATTTATTTTATCCATAGATTAGACAAAATCATAAAGAAAAAATGAATGAATAAAGTCCAATTTTTAGGAATAGAGGGATGAGTAAGTATGGACACATTCGCTCAGAGAAATGGGTATCAACCCCCATTGCGTATTGGTACTTATCGAGTATAGAATAAATCTGCTTAGCTTTGTTCCTACGAATAGAGTTGTTCCATTATTTTATTATTAGTAACAACAGAATAGAACAAATATTAGCCCTTGTTGTTGTTCGGAAATAATCCACTGAACAGGGGAGGTACATAGAATATTCATAGTAAGTTTTTCCCACTGCAATAAAGTTACATAGTGTCTATTTATCTTTGATAAAGGGGTATTTCCATGGGTTTGCCTTGGTATCGTGTTCATACCGTTGTATTGAATGATCCCGGCCGGTTGCTTTCTGTTCATATAATGCATACGGCTCTGGTTGCTGGTTGGGCCGGTTCGATGGCTCTGTATGAATTAGCAGTTTTTGATCCTTCTGACCCTGTTCTTGATCCAATGTGGAGACAGGGTATGTTTGTTATCCCCTTCATGACTCGTTTAGGAATTACCAATTCGTGGGGTGGTTGGAGTATCACAGGGGGTACTGCAACAAATCCCGGTATTTGGAGTTATGAAGGTGTAGCTGGTGCGCATATTGTGTTTTCTGGTTTATGCTTTTTGGCAGCTATCTGGCATTGGGTATACTGGGATCTAGAAATATTTAGCGATGAACGCACAGGAAAACCCTCCTTGGATTTGCCCAAGATCTTTGGAATTCATTTATTTCTTTCAGGAGTGGCTTGTTTTGGTTTTGGTGCATTTCATGTAACGGGCTCATATGGTCCTGGAATATGGGTGTCTGATCCCTATGGGCTAACCGGAAAAGTACAACCTGTAAATCCGGCATGGGGTGTGGAAGGTTTTGATCCTTTTGTTCCTGGAGGAATAGCCTCTCATCATATTGCAGCAGGTACATTGGGCATATTAGCGGGGTTATTCCATCTTAGCGTCCGCCCACCACAACGTCTATACAAAGGATTACGTATGGGAAATATCGAAACCGTCCTTTCCAGTAGTATTGCTGCTGTCTTTTTTGCAGCTTTTGTTGTTGCCGGAACGATGTGGTATGGTTCAGCAACTACTCCAATCGAATTATTTGGGCCCACTCGTTATCAATGGGATCAAGGGTACTTTCAACAAGAGATATATCGAAGGGTTAGTGCGGGCCTAGCTGAAAATCAAAGTTTATCAGAAGTGTGGTCTAAAATTCCTGAAAAATTGGCTTTTTATGATTACATTGGAAATAATCCCGCAAAGGGGGGATTGTTCAGGGCGGGCTCAATGGATAACGGCGATGGAATAGCGGTTGGATGGTTAGGACACCCCATCTTTCGAGATAAAGAAGGGCGGGAACTTTTTGTACGTCGTATGCCTACTTTTTTTGAAACATTTCCAGTTGTTTTAGTAGACGGTGAGGGAATTGTTAGAGCGGATGTTCCTTTTAGAAGGGCGGAATCGAAGTATAGTGTTGAACAAGTCGGCGTAACTGTTGAATTATATGGCGGCGAACTTAATGGAGTCAGTTATAGCGATCCTGCTACTGTGAAAAAATATGCTAGACGCGCTCAATTGGGTGAAATTTTTGAACTAGATCGTGCTACGTTGAAATCCGATGGTGTTTTTCGTAGCAGCCCAAGGGGTTGGTTTACTTTTGGACATGCCTCATTTGCTTTACTCTTCTTCTTCGGGCACATTTGGCATGGTGCTAGAACCTTGTTCCGAGATGTTTTTGCTGGTATTGACCCAGATTTGGATGCGCAAGTAGAATTTGGAGCATTCCAAAAACTTGGAGATCCAACTACAAGAAGACAACCAATCTGATATAACACCGCTTTGCTATCTTTACGCCTCTATTTTCTTTTTGAAATTTGTTTTTTTTTGTTATTTGTTTTTGTTATAGGGTACCAGCGAAAAGAAATCTTGATTTGGATCACCTCTTTTTGACTCTTTCTCTTTAATTTGTTTTTTAGTTTTAGTCTCGAGATAACCCCCCCCAAAAAAAAAAAAGAAACAAACAGGTATGGAAGCTATAATTGTAAACCTCGATCGAATCTATGGAAGCACTAGTTTATACATTCCTCTTAGTCTCGACTCTAGGGATAATTTTTTTCGCTATCTTTTTTCGAGAACCTCCTAAAATTCAAACTAAAAAGACAAAATGATTTTTCATTATCTCAATTGAATTGAAGTAAAAAGCCTCCCAATATTGGGAGGCTTTTTACTTCAATTAGTCCCCATGTTCTTCAAACGGATCTCTTAGTTGTTGAGAAGGTTGCCCAAAAGCGGTATATAAGGCGTACCCAGTAAAACTTACAAGTAAACCAGATATAAAGATGGCTACTAGGGTTGCTGTTTCCATTATTATTATATAAATAGAATTTCAAGACCCCAACGGATCTAGCATAAGATCCTTTATTTACATTTACAACGGAATGGTATACAAAGTCAACCAATCTTAATGAAAATGAATACAATAGGATTTATGGCTACACAAACTGTTGAGAACAGTTCTAAATCTGGTCGAAGACAAACTACTGTAGGTAGTTTATTAAAACCATTGAATTCGGAATATGGTAAAGTAGCCCCAGGGTGGGGAACAACCCCTTTAATGGGTGTCGCAATGGCTCTATTTGCGATATTTCTATCTATTATTTTGGAAATTTATAATTCTTCCGTTTTGTTAGATGGAGTTTTAATGAATTAGATCTATAAGAAGCGGTAAGGGCTAGCTTTTGACTACAAAATGAATCGTTTAGAACTCATATTTTGAGCACATTTGGGAGTTCGATCGCGAAATTTCTTTGTTTTTTTATTTCCGGAATATGAGTGTGTGACTTGTTAGAATTGATCCTATTGATAATACAGATAATGCGTCTGTCATCTTGCTTCACAGAGGTGGTTCTACTTCGTCGGATATTTATTATAATAGCCGGAACACGAAATAGATTAAAAACTGTTTGAACTATGATTCATACTTAATGTTCAGACCTTATATTGTATCCGGACTCAAAAAAAATTTCAACGACTTCGAAATTTAAAGAAATTGAAAAATCGCAAGATTTTTCTTCTATTTTGATTTTGACAAAAGGAAATTCTTTGAATTATTAGTCATTCTATCTAGTTCTATTAGTAGAATTAAGTGATGGGCCGGGGGTTCTTACTCGTAGAATCCTTGACTTAACTTAAAATTGTTATCATTCAATCATCACGGTTCTAGTATGAATCTGAGGTTTTAATCAATTCATAGGATTCTTAATAAGAGAATTTCTATCAATAATAAAGAAAAAAATAAACATTTCTATTTAT